TTCAGATTTTTTGAATTTCCTGGCTTAGTGTAAGATAGAAATATATCTATCTAATCTTAACAAAATGAATGAAAGCGGAAGAAATGAAGTTTCATTCCCCTTTCTGATCTGGCGGACCAATCACTCCCCAAAAGGTCCTATACCTCGTATTATTTCTATTCTACCGATTTAGTTTATTATTTTATTTATTTTTTTTAATATTAATAATTTTAATAATATCGATTTATAATTAATATCTATTTATTCTTATATTCATTTTCTTTATTTATTTTATTCTTTGATATAATTCTATTTCTAATTAATTAGAATTATAATAAAATTGAAAATGAAATAAATATATTTAATGAAAATTTAATGAAAATAATATTAAAAAAAAATTATATGATTAGAATGAATGATTCATGAATATAAATACGAATCAAAAGATTCTATGGAATCAGAAAAGAGGGAAAGATCTTTCAGATTTAATCATACCACATTATATTGACAATTTAAAAAAACTGTTCATACAATGAGCATAGTATGATGGCGGTCGGGCATACTTGCCCCCATCGTCTAGTGGTTCAGGACATCTCTCTTTCAAGGAGGCAGCGGGGATTCGAATTCCCCTGGGGGTAGGTGTACTACGAAAGGAAGTTGATCATGAATTATCAATAAGCCGGGAATTGATTCTTCCTGGGTCGATGCCCGAGCGGTTAATGGGGACGGACTGTAAATTCGTTGGCAATATGTCTACGCTGGTTCAAATCCAGCTCGGCCCAATAATTGGCCGATCCACCATGAAATGATAGAACCCCATTTGTTGTTCCCCAGAAATGCCTGATCGGAATACGGAAGAATAAAAAAACTAAAATTTTCTGATATATTTTACCGCCGTTCATTTGCTCTCTTTATTTTTTCTCACAAATTCTGATCTTGCTTGCTAATGATCTAGATTCATACTAGATTCATATAAAGATCTGGAAGTATAAGGAAAAGAATAAAATAAAGAATAAATAAAAAAACTCTTTTTTTTTCATTGAAAGCTTTATTTGATTATTAATCAATTTATAAAAAACGAAAGGATTATTAACAATCCGTGAGGCGCTCTCACTAAAGTGCATATCCGTGTGTATATCAAATATATTACTCGCGTTTCTGTTACAATACGACTATTCTAATCTAAAATCTAAATAAAATAGAAATAAAATAGAAAGGGTTTGAATTAAATCATAAGAATATGTATGATGTACACTTGATTTCCTTGGGATTGTAGTTCAATTGGTCAGAGCACCGCCCTGTCAAGGCGGAAGCTGCGGGTTCGAGCCCCGTCAGTCCCGACAGATCCAAATCCAATAAAAAAAATACATCAATTCATCTCTGCGTTTGCTGTGAAAAGGAGAACAAAAGAAATAGCAGAATTTCATTCACAAGAGGATACCCTCCTATTTTATTTATTTATTAGTTTCACATTTCTCATCAAATAAATATGGGAATTACCATTTATTCAACTAGTACCAATTGATAGGAGAAAGACATATGTAGATTAGTACAATGATTGGTAAAATTATATTCAGGATTCCAAGAAATACCGTACGGAGTCTGGCTTTTTCGATTATTCCCGATCTGTGTAATAGAGTACTATATGTTTACAGGGGGCTATACAGAAATGGAATTTGTACGATACAAAAAAGATTAACTTAACATAGTAACTTTGATATAATACTTTTAAGATTAAAAGTATATCCCTTTAGGGCTCCGATTTTGTGTAACCTCAATTAATAATTTCAATTATTAATGTGAATTTGAACCAATTTATCTCATTCAAATTTCACACTGAATTTTTGATATATGCATCCCAAAATTAATCCAAGGAAATGGGATATTAATAAAATAAAGCTCAAAGAAGATCCTATCTCTCTTTGTGAGGGAATGAATAATCTTTTTTAAGTTTAAGGGTCTTGCCGAAGAAAGAACAAACTTTTTAATGAATTTGATGGAATACTCGATTTTTTTATACCCGGACTCTCCTTATTTATACTACTTCTTTGTTTTCCAAGAAGATTAGATCATAAAAAGGGGGTTTAGAACTAAACTTCTTCCTTTTTACATTTCGCTTCTATTGGTTATTTTATTGGGGTTTTTTATAACCAATGTAAGTAAGTGTAAAGGCGGTCATATGATATTTCATCAGATGATTCCACAAGGAGGGACGTAGGTTATAGAAAAGAAAGAATGGAAAGGAAAAGAATGATAAAGAAAGTAAAGGAATTATTTATCGGATCAGGAATCAAAATTTGAATTCGGTATGGATAAAAGATCTTCCTATGTTATACTATTTAATTCTCGACGATGAATCAATTTGATAGCTCAGATATTGTTATTCATGATATTGCTCCGATTCGATATCGTCGAGATGTAATTCATCCCATTGAATATTGAATTTACAGGCGAAAGATTTATCAGCTCTATGGGATTAAATCCCGAGTTATTGCGAATTAATTAAAAATGAAACGATGAGATTATGGAAGTAAATATTCTCGCATTTATTGCTACTGCACTGTTCATTCTAGTTCCTACTGCTTTTTTACTTATAATATATGTAAAAACAGTCAGTCAAAATGATTAATTTGAATTAAACTTGACTGTTTAGTTTTTATCAATGATTGAAAAGAAAAAAGAAAATGAAAAGTATTAAGATTTCGTGTCTTAAATGAAATAAGCGGACGAGAATCATCAGTATTTTATGAGATTCGATAGTATGGTAGAAAGAAATAGATGAATCTTTCTACCATACTTATTATTGTTATTGTAGTATATAAAGTCGTACTGTATAAAGATAGAGGTTTAATATAGATCAATCTGCAATATGTATCTTCATAGATATCAATTACATATATGTAATGTATTTACATAATGTACCAATTCTATTTCTTTGCTTCATCTATTTAATTTGTGTTGATTCCAATCATCAATCTGAAAAAATCGAAGGGCAATTCTTACTCTTACAATTCTAATTCCTAGAATTTCTGATTCTATTCAATATGAATCCCGATATCCATTGAAAGAATCAAATTGACGAAGGAAAAAAGAGTATAGGCCTATATTAATATTAATAAAATTAATAATTAAAAATTAATAAAAAGAAAATAAAATAATCTTTTTTTAGTATTCTGAAGAAGTAATTGATTGATCAGTTGACAGATGATCCAGTGGTTCATTTCCATGGGAACCTCTTTGGATTTCGAAAAGGATTAGTAAAGCCCACCGATTTTTAACGTTTGAACCATGATATGAAATGAGTTCAATAAAGCAAGCATAACATAAATAAGATTTCTAAAAGAATAAAAAAAAAAAGCGGGAACGCGCAATATGTGACTTGCCCAAGGCAATATTTTATTATGTGTAGTATATTGTTGGACAACCACTATGTCTATGTTGTTTCCCATAGGAAGTCTGTATCCACTTAATAACATAATTATTTTCTTTTCTATTTTAACAGTAAAAAAAAGGACTTTGCAGAACGATCTATAAAACAATTGATATGGGTTGAGTTTGAGGAATCAAACTCAATTAGTAGTACTTCTAGAGTCCACTTCTACCCCATACTACGAGTGAAAGAGAAAATGTAAAGACTACCATTAAAGCAGCCCAAGCGAGACTTACTATATCCATGTGAATTATATCCCCTATCTCTATAAATATGAAGGAATTATTCCATTAATGTTCACTAATCATTATTATGTTCATTAATAATAGTGGAATCCCTGGCGCAGAGTCAAAAGGGAATTCTGACCCAATACCGTTGATGAAACAATCCAATAAACTCACAATTATAAATTCTAACAGGTTCCTATATGATTTATAGTAGAATCGGAAAACACTAAGCGCAAGCAAAATACGTAGATACACCCCTGGAAGTTTCAAGGGAATGTTACTAACATGTAGAAATAATAAGACCTAGTCTTTCTTTTGTTGACTTTCATTTCATTAAGTAAAAAGTATAAAAATATAGAGTCAAGATAGAGCACTATCTATCACAGACCCTATTTCTCATTTTATCTAATCCTTACGATTAGGTCTCCTGTTTGTCTCTGTGAAACAATCGGAAGATAGTCTATTACATTAAAGCCAATCAATATTAAATTGAATGCAGGAGCACAGAGAGAATTTCATGAGTCTATATACGAACAAAGTATCTTTCGGCCTTTACGTACGCAACTAATAAATTAATAATCAAATAAATTCCTCGTTCGTCTATCCAAATTAATTCAAGACCTAATTAATAAACACTACATTAATAATAGAAGAGCTGTCATATTAAGATTTAACGATTCTTTTTCATTCAATATTCACTAATATAATCTTTCCTTGAACTGAAGCCTAGACGCAAGGATTTACAGCATTTTCATTTTAGAGAACAGAACCGCCAGATGCTTATAGAATCAAGCAAGTATCAAGAGTCCCCCCCCCCCGCTTACTTCTGCTGGAAAAAAATTTGTCAAGTTATCTCAGCAAAACATAATAAGGTATTCCGATTTTATTGTTGATCAGGCGACACCCAGATTTGAACTGGGGAAAAAGGATTTGCAGTCCCCCGCCTTACCGCTCGGCCATGTCGCCAAAACGATACAAAAAATATATGAAAATATTCCATTTTTTTTTTTGGGGGGGGGGGGGGGTTATTCATTTTTGTACTTGTATCTTGAATACTGTTTTATTTAATCCCTTTCCTAAAAAAGATCCTTACTTTTCTCTTTGGATTGGATACATTTCTTCGATTGATTGTACAGTATCTTAAAACAAACACACTATTTAAAAACACCCCTCCCCCCCTTTATATTCTTTATATTGAAAAACCTATTGTGGATTTTCAGTCACAAAACAAAAATTCAGGATAAATTTGAACCATTAACCATTGACTGTGAATTTGAATTCATGAACGATTCCCGGGTTTGAATATAAAATTGTGTTTTCCTAATGATATAAAAAAATCCAAATGGATACATAACTAAACTAAT